GTCATCCATAGTATCAAATAAATCCTTTTCGTCTTTGGTAAATCTACCAAGGGCTATAGTCATAGTGATCCTCCTATTCAACTACTTCAACCATTTTCGAACACCTCATATCATTTTCGGGACATACGAGAGTTCAATCATTTGTGTATGATTCCTCGTTCGCTGCCACCCCCAATGGGTTTCGAAGAAAAAAATCTTTTCTTTCTCTTGGTCATAAACCGACCTGGGTAAATCCATAAATCCAGACCGAGCTCGATTCGATTATTCCTTCCTCTTCTTATTCTGAATAACTATCTGAATCCCGAATTGTCTTATGACTCATCAATCAGATGAAATTTTGGATTTGAATAACTATTCAAGGAACAAATGATACCCGCTAACGAGACCAGTTGCTCCTACGATCTACACCCGCTCTATCGACTAATCTTATTTTTGGATCGTTCGTGATATTGAGAAAAGATTAATAATATCTCTATAGATCTTCCAACTTCTATTAAACTATTACAGTACCATATCATATCTATAATTTATTACTTTTCTCTTTAATTTTTCAATTATTATTTTTTGTTTGTTAGTGTCTTCTTTTTTATATTTCCTTTTTTTCCTTCAGATGAATGGAAAACTCCAGAGTATAGTATATTTTTTAACGGGTCGAACCAAAAAAGCTACTTTTCTTATTTACTTTTCCTTTAGTTGTCAGAAAAAAAATTCCCTATTTTTTCCCCGCCCCTAAATATTATATGATAAACAATATTATATTAAATATTAAATACTATATAATTAAATACTATATAGGATAGATAGGATACTGACTGGAAATTAAAATATCTTTCTCGTATCTGTTATCCATCACCTTGTCGAAACAAAAATATCGGATGCATTGATATGTAAATATTTGGTACATGAAGACACGATCTGATATAGATATATTTATTTTATATCCTTATATAGATAATAGATAAACATCCTACTTAGATATAAACAACTGGTCTTTTTTTGGAATCAAAAGATATTCAAAAATGGATGTCTCTTATTTTTTGACTCGGAATAAATGTTTACTGTGGAGGAACGTAATAAGAATTTCTTCCTATGGAGGATCCAGGAACAAGCAGATTTAATTTAATCGGAAATATCGACAAATTCTTGCGTAGTCTAAGGAAATGCAAAAAAATTCCGCGGCTACAATTCCACCTCTATCGAATTTGAATATCAGAATAGCCGATATAGTCATGATTCAATGGGTCGGTCCACTTACTTTTTATTTTCTTTATTCTTATATTTACGATGTATTTGATTGGAATAATGGAGAAGTAGGAATATTTGGCGATTCATAATTGGGATTGGGTAGATAGAATATCTATGTCTTAAAACCAAAAGTATTGAATAACGAAACCTGAGTAGTAGTATAGCCTGTAGTGACATAGTCGTCCTCCCAATAAAAGTGGGGTAACTTATCATAAACTCATTATATTAATTAACTTATTATTTTTTTATATTTATAATAGAAATAATATAATTGAGTTAATTTAATTATTATACGGATGGTTACTTTTTACAAATATCAACAATGTCTCTATTATCCACTAAAAAATGAAGATTAAGACCGGAGTTTTGTGGAAAAAGCCCCTTATCGGATTTGAACCGATGACTTACGCCTTACCATGGCGTTACTCTACCGCTGAGTTAAAAGGGCCCGCCCTTTTCATTCCATTCCCGAATGAGACATCTACTATGTATATATATAATATGTGTACATATATCACATTGTCTCATTCGGGAATAAGCATTTTTTAGGAAGTCTAGGCTAAAACCTAATTGAATTGCTTTATTTTCTTTTATTGATCCCTATCCCTATCACAACAAAATTCGCTTGATTGATACACAATTTGACATAGATCCAAGACATTTGATATGTAATCATGTAATGAAAAGATTCAACTCGTACCTGGAATCAAGCTCTTATAAAAAAAACTTTCTTTCTATTCTTAATTTCCTAGCTGTGAGATAGGCATATCTTAACAATGCGTGAATCGATGGGTGAAAGTTGAAGAATGGAGTTTCACCTTTTTCTTTCGGACAAATCACTGGGGATCATTACTTCTCATATAGGATATGAAGTAATATTTATCTATATATCTATATAATGTTTATCCATATATAATGAATGATATGGATATATCCTATTCTAATGATATATAAAGAAATAGATAGATTATATATTATTAGAATGGTTCATGAACCAGGAATGAAGAATAAACAAATTATATTGGAATCATGAAAGGTGGAAAACTGATTCGGATTTAGTCACACCATGTAATTATATTGACAATTACAAAAAACTATTCATACTATGAGTATAGTATGATGTCGATCGGGCCGATATGCCCCCATCGTCTAGTGGTTTAGGACATCTCTCTTTCAAGGAGGCAGCGGGGATTCGACTTCCCCTGGGGGTAGGTTACTACGAAAGTGGGTCGATCATGTATTATCAATAAGTCTAATTCTTCCGGAAGTGGGTCGATGCCCGAGTGGTTAATGGGGACGGACTGTAAATTCGTTGGCAATATGTCTACGCTGGTTCAAATCCAGCTCGGCCCAAGAATTCGCCGATCCATCATGAGATAAGATAAGACATTTTTCCTCCGAAACGCCTGGGGAAAAAGAAAAGAATAAAGAAAGAAAAGAATACATTTTTATATCCTATTTGTTTGTTCCCATATATTCTAAAATTTTTAATGATCTCGATTCTCATATCATGATCCGTAAATGTAAATATAGGAAAGGGTTAAAGAATCAAAATCTTTTTCATTGAAATTTCTTATCAATAGATTTCACACGATTTGACAATAGGATTACTAGTAATCCCTGTCGTTCTCACTAAAGCGCATATCGTGTGGATATTAATTAATATATCACCTTTTTCTCTGTTACAATACGACAATTCTAAATGGAAATAGTTTTAATTAAAAAAAATTATTAAGAATATATGTGTGTGTGCTATATGCTTATTTCTCTGGGATTGTAGTTCAATCGGTCAGAGCACCGCCCTGTCAAGGCGGAAGCTGCGGGTTCGAGCCCCGTCAGTCCCGACCTAGTATCCGTCCACTGATTCATCTCTTTATTTTCTTTCAAGGGGCGGGGTGAGGAGTGGGATCTAATTCCCAGAGGGTCCTTATTTGTTTCTTTATTTTTCGTTTCTAATTTCTTATTGAGAAAATACAATAATGGCAATTTCAATTACTTCAATCAATTAGTACCGATCGGTGGGGGATAGACATATGTGGATTGCTACAATGGTTGGTAGCACCATATTTAGGATTCCAAGAGATAGTGTACTTTACTTGATTTGTCCGTTTTTTGATTGCTCCTGATCCGTGGAAGGGAATCCAATACCCGTATCACCAGAGCACATACAGAAATTTGGATTCTTTTATTGTACGATACAAAATTCACTTAATTTTAACATAGTTACCTTGAAAAAATTTCAGATTAAAGCTATCCCCCTTCTAGCTCCGATTTTTTATAACCTAAATTACTAATTGGAAACAATCTAAATCTATTTATCAAACTCTACACTTCATTTTTTGTGTCCCAGTACCAATCGAAGGAAAGAAAGGAGCATTTTTATTTTAATAAAAGAAAGATCAAACAAAGAAAAGATCCACACCTCCTCTCTTAGTGAGGGAATGAATAATCTTTTTTTATTCCCATTGAAAGGGAAGGGCCTATCGAAGAAAGAATAAACTAAAAAAAAATAGTGAATTAATTTATCAATTAGATCTTTTCTTCTTCCTTTTTCCATTTCACTTCTACTATTTTGGTTTGTTTGTGACCAATGGAAGTGGAAGGTGGGTCAGATGCTACCTCATTATATGATATTTCTATTAAAGAAGACGGTAGGTTATATGGAATAACGAATGGATAAGAATGATAAATTCAACGGGATTCTTGATTTGATCAGGAATTCCGTTTTTTATTATGATTCTGTTTTTATTCCGTATGGATAAAAGATCTTCCTATGTTATACTATTCCATTCTCAACGATGAATAGATTTGAGAGCTCATATATTGTTATTCATGATATTGATCCGATTCAATATCATCGGGATGTATTCCTCCCATTGAATTTACAGGAGAAAGATTTAGAATCTCTATGGGATTAGATCCCGAGTTATTATGAAGTAAAAAACGACGAAATTAAATTATGGAAGTCAATATTCTCGCATTTATTGCTACTGCACTGTTCATTCTAGTTCCTACTGCCTTTTTACTTATTATTTACGTAAAAACGGTCAGTCAAAATGATTAATTTGAATCAAACGGGATTTAAGCTTTACTTCTGAGTTCTTATCAATAATGGAAGAAATGTAAAGGGGTTCAAATTCCACGTCTTAAATGAAATGAGCGGATTAAAATCAGCAGTATATGAGATCTGATAGTATGGTAGAAAGAAATATAGGAACCTTTCTACCACACTATTTATTAGTGTATAATTCTACCACACTATCGATTATTATATAAAATTAGAAAGTTTGACAAAGATATATAAGGCTTAATTAATATGGATCACTCTGTACTATGTATATTGATATATACGTAGATACTAATGACATATTGCAATATACATATAAATAGTACCCCAATTCGAGTTCTTTGCTACATGCATGCTACATCCATTTGATTTGTACCGATTTTGATGAATATGATATAATCGACTGCCCACTTTGACTCTTATGTCTTACGGTTCTAAATTTCTAGTTTATTATTATTTTATTTATTTCTCCAATATGGATCCTGGGATCCGACGAAATAATCAAATCAATGGAAGAAGATATGGTACGGGCATAGAATAGATTATAGAAAATAAACCCAGTCGTCATCTTTTTTTAGCATTCCGAAAAGGAGTAATTGATTTAGCTACTTTCAGGTGATTCAAGGAATTCCATGGGAAATTCTTTATATTTGTAAAAAGAGTAGTCCATACCACCTATTTCTATCGCGTGAACCATGATAATTAAGTGAGTATACAACATAAAGAATATTTCTAGGAATCTAAAACAAAGGTAAATGCGCAATATGTGAATCGCCACGCACGCACGATCTTATTATTTATGCGTAGTACTTCGTTGGACAAACATTATATCGATGTTTTCCTCGGTATAAAGTACGTATCTACATAATAAATAACAGATAGACTTCCTCTTTGAACAGTAAAGCGAGAAACAAATAAAAAAGAGGTTGGTTGCTCCTCATTGTAATATCCATATAGAATTCTATGAAAAGCTAGTTGCATCAAAATAGAATATTTAGGATGAATTCGGTTGGAAAAAATTTCATATCATGTGTATTCCTTTTACTTTCAAAATACGAACATGGGCGTTGAAATATTTTTTTATTTAATATTTAATTTAAAGGTTATTCCTCATCTATTACATTACCTTAACCGGATTCCCTTATAATTTTGAAATGAATTTTTCTTTAAAAACACTTTGCAGAACGATCTATGAAACTTAAACTAGATACCGTTTGATTATTCAACTCAATTAAATGAGTAATGACCCTAGAGTCCACTTCTTCCCCATACTACGAGTGAAAGGGAAAATGTAAAGACTACCATTAAAGCAGCCCAAGCAAGACTTACTATATCCATGTGAATTATGCCCCCTATCTCTATGAAGAAACTCTTCCATTATTGATCACTAATACTAATGTAATCAATGGCACAGAGTCAAAAAGGCACAGAGTCAAAAAGGGATTCTGAACGAAGGCTATTGATGCCAATCCAATAACTCCACCTATAACAAGTTCATATATGATTTCTGGTAGAATTTGGAAGCATTAAGTACAAGCAAGATACACAGTTACTTTCTTGTAATTATAGAGGGAATGCTATTAATGGAAAATGGAGGAATAGTAAGACCTATTGTTTGTTTCTTTTGTTACCCTTCATAATAAAATAAAGCATAACAATATACAATCAAGATAGATCACTATCTATCCCATATCTCTATCTACTGTTTGATCTAATCCTTATGGCCTCCCGAATATTCACAAAGACACTCGGGAGACTTTCTATTACATTCTTGCTTGGATGTTACCGAATAAAGAAGTTTTTTTTTTCAACTTTTATTCTTTATTTTTATTCTATAAAATCTATATATTCTATAAAATCTATAAAAGAAGCCAATTATTCATCCAATCCTGAATGTCTGAGCACTCATAAATTCTCGCGAGTCTGTATACAAAGCATCTTCCACCCCTTACCACAACTACCAATTCCCCACTCAACTATATAATTTCGGCCATTAGACATTATGGAAGTCTTGATAGCCTAGCCCTTCCTATACAAAAATCCTCCCTGGAATCCCAGGCGCAAAGATTGACAGTCTTTTAACCTCCAACTTCTTAAAATCAAGCGAGTATTGGAAGTTCAAGTCCTTTTCCTCTGCTTATGCTAGGATTCGGCGATTTATATAAGCATAAGCAGGTTTCGAGTTTTTTTATTGATCAGGCGACACCCGGATTTGAACTGGGGAAAAAGGATTTGCAGTCCCCCGCCTTACCACTCGGCCATGCCGCCAAAATTCTAAAAATAAGAAATATTCCTTTTTGGGTAGGTTATTACTTAATCCCCTTTCCTTTTTTTATTGTATTTGCATCTTGAATCCCATTTTCCTTATTTCTTTCCCATAAACCTAAACGAAAAAAAAATCCTTCCTTTTTTGATTGGAGCCGGATCCTTCTATTAATTGTATAGTATATCAAAACACACACCGCCTAAAACCCTCCCGTTTTCTATTGAAAGAAAAAATTTTTGAGTCAATAAACAATAAAAAATTCAACACAAATAAAACGGGACCCATTAACTTATTGGCTGTTAATTCATGAAAAGTTCTTGGATTCATTTTTGTTTCCTTAATGGCATAAGAAAATGCAATTGATACACAACTAATCAGTATCAATAAAAAAAAATGAATCCTTTTCAATTTCAAGTATAACAACAATTATGTGTATATGTAAACCCCCGAACAGAAATCGTTACACAGATCTACCTAATCCGGGATCTTATTTATATATGATATTCCCCCAGGGAATTAAGTTAATTAGCGCGCTTCAATTTTCAATTGAATATTATTGAATAGCAAATAGAAATTATGATATAGTAATAGTACGGCCCACGTTACCCTACCCCAAGTCGAACTGGGATAAGCGATATGCAGATGGTCTTCGTGTGCTTAATAAATACAACCCCTTATTGTGCACTTCAATCGTATTCCACGAATTCGACTAACAAATGGGTAAAAAAGCCTCTCTTTTCTGCGAATCATTTTTGAACAACTGAATCCGCGAAAAAAGTTAAGCCCTAAAAAAAAAAAGGTAAACTCTATAAGGTTCCTTTCTGTCTTTATCTCATTCATAGAGAACAGATCAAATACTTCCATTTACTTTATCTGGTACCTAATCAGCAGATCCTAATATCATAAGGTAGAAAGATCACTT